TTCCAATAGACTTATTGAACATTGGCGTGCATCCAGCAGGAATTGAACCTACGAATTTGCCAATTATGAGTTGGGCGCTTTAACCATTCAGCCATGGATGCTTAACAGGAATCATCGTATATAACTTAACAGGAATCATCGTATATAACTTAACAGGAATCATCGTATATAACTTAACAGGAATCATCGTATATAACTTAACAGGAATCATCGTATCGTATATAAATATAATATATATATATAACCATATATAACCATAACCAAATTCCAATTTAAATTAAATCTTTAGGAGGAGGCAATGAAACGACATCAATTCAAATCCTGGATCTTCGAATTGAGAGAGATATTGAGAGAGATCAAGAATTCTCACTATTTCTTAGATTCATGGATCAAATTCAATTCAGTGGGATCTTTCACTCACATTTTTTTTCACCAAGAACGTTTTATGAAACTCTTTGACCCCCGAATTTGGAGTATCCTACTTTCACGTGATTCACAGGGTTCAAGAAGCAATCGATATTTCACGATCAAGGGTGTAGTACTGCTTGTAGTAGCGGTCCTTATATCTCGTATTAACAATCGAAAGATGGTCGAAAGAAAAAATATCTATTTGATGGGGCTTCTTCCTATACCTATGAATTCCATTGGACCCAGAAATGAGACATTGGAAGAATCTTTTTGGTCTTCCAATATCAATAGGTTGATTGTTTCGCTCCTGTATCTTCCAAAAGGGAAAAAGATTTCTGAGAGTTGTTTCATGGATCCGCAAGAGAGTACTTGGGTTCTCCCAATAAATAAAAAGTGTATCATGCCTGAATCTAACCGGGGTTCGCGGTGGTGGAGGAACCGGATCGGAAAAAAGAGGGATTCTAGTTGTAAGGTATCTAATGAAACCGTAGCTGGAATTGAGATCTCATTCAAAGAGAAAGATAGCAAATATCTGGAGTTTCTTTTTTTATCCTATACGGATGATCCGATCCGCAAGGACCATGATTGGGAATTATTTGATCGTCTTTCTCCGAGGAAGAAGCGAAACATAATCAACTTGAATTTGGGACAGCTATTTGAAGTCTTAGGGAAAGACTTGATTTGTTATCTCATGTCTGCTTTTCGTGAAAAAAGACCAATTGAAGGGGGGGGTTTCTTCAAACAACAAGGAGCTGAGGCAACTATTCAATCAAATGATATTGAGCATGTTTCCCATCTCTTCTCGAGAAACAAGTGCAAGTGGAGTATTTCTTTGCAAAATTGTGCTCAATTTCATATGTGGCAATTCCACCAAGATCTCTTCGTTAGTTGGGGGAAGAATCAGCACGAATCGGATTTTTTTAGGAACGTATCGAGAGATAATTTGATTTGGTTAGACAATGTGCGGTTGGTAAACAAGGATCGGTTTTTTAGCAAGGTACGGAATGTATTGTCAAATATTCAATATGATTCCACAAGATCAAGATCCATTTTCGTTCAAGTAACGGATTCTAGCCAATTGAAAGGATCTTCTGATCAATCCAGAGATCATTTTGATTCCATTAGAAATGAGGATTCCGAATATCACACATTGATCGATCAAAGAGAGATTAAGCAACTAAAAGTCAAAGAAAGATCGATTCTTTGGGATCCTTCTTTTCTTCAAACGGAAGGAACAGAGATAGAATCAGATCGATTCCCGAAATGCCTTTTTGGATCTTCCTCAATGTCCCGGCTATTCACGGAACGTGAGAAGCAGATGAATAATCATCTGCTTCCGGAAGAAATCGAAGAATTTCTTGTGAATCCTACAAGATCAATTCGTTCTTTTTTCTCTGACAGATGGTCAGAACTTCATCTGGGTTCGAATCCTACTGAGAGGTCCACTAGAGATCAGAAATTTTTGAAGAAAAAACAAGATGTTTCTTTTGTTCCTTCCAGGCGATCGGAAAATAAAGAAATGGTTGATATATTCAAGATAATTACGTATTTACAAAATACCGTCTCAATTCATCCTATTTCATCAGATCCGGGATCTGATATGGTTCCGAAGGATGAACCGGATATGGACAGTTCCAATAAGATTTCATTCTGGAACAAAAATCCATTTTTTGATTTATTTCATCTATTCCATGACCGGAACAAGGGGGGATACACGTTACACCACGATTTTGAAGAGAGATTTCAAGAAATGGCAGATCTATTCACTCTATCAATAACCGGGCCGGATCTGGTGTATCATAGGGGATTTGCCTTTTCTATCGATTCCTACGGGTTAGATCCAAAAAAATTCTTGAATAAGGTATTTAAATCCAGAGATGAATCGAAAAAGAAATCTTTATTGATTCTACCTCCTCTTTTTTATGAAGAGAATGAATCTTTTTATCGAAGGATCAGAAAAAAATCGGTCCGGACCTACTGCGGGAATGATTTGGAAGATCCAAAACGAAAAACGGCGGTATTTGCTAGCAACAACATAATGGAGGCAGTCAATCAATATGGATTGATCCGAAATCTGATTCAAATCCAATAT